TACTTTTCCGCCTACTGCTACTAAATCACTACCCCCCCAAGTCAAGCTGGTGCTTGTTGTTGCGCCTGGAGCTGTTGCGCCGGGCGCTAAAGCATGGGTGTTTTGTATCCATTGAGCAAAGATAGGTTGTAATTGTATAGCGGTATCTGAAAACATATCTTGGGGACGCCCTAAAGCACTCATGGTATCATTATGAATATACAAGCCAAAACTGTGAAAGCCTAGAAATATACATACCCAGTTGAGGTGTGATATGATTGCATCCCGATGCCTAAGGACACGATCTAATAGATCGTTGTATCGAGTAGTTGGATCATAGTCTCTTACCATAAAAATGGCTGCATGCGCAGCAGCACCAACTATGAGAAATCCACCGATCCACATGTGATGTGTGAACAACGAAAGTTGTGTACCATAGTCAATAGCTAGGTATGGATAAGGGGGCATGGAATACATATGGTGAGCTACAACGATGGTTGAAGAGCCTAACATAGCTAGGTTAAGAGATAATTGGGCGTGCCATGACGTTGTTAGGATCTCATAGAGTCCTTTATGCCCCTGGCCTGTAAATGGTCCTTTATGAGCCTCTAAAATCTCTTTCAGGCCATGACCAATGCCCCAGTTGGTCCTATACATGTGACCTGCTATCAGGAAAAGAATTGCAATAGCTAAATGATGATGTGCAATATCGGTAAGCCATAGGCCCCCTGTTACTGGATTTAATCCTCCACGGAAGCTGAGAAATTCCGCGTATTTTGACCAATTCAAGGTGAAAAATGGGGTTGATCCCTCGGCAAAACTGGGATAAAGTTGGGCCAAAAGATCCCGATTCAATATAAATTCATGAGGTAGTGGTATCTCTTTAGGATCCACTCCAGCGTCTAAAAATTGGTTAATCGGTAAAGATACATGGACTTGGTGTCCTGCCCAAGAAAGAGACCCAAGTCCTAGTAACCCCGCTAAGTGGTGATTTAACATAGATTCTACATCCTGGAACCAAGCCAATTTTGGAGCAGCTTTGTGATAATGGAACCAACCAGCAAAAAGCGTTAACGCCGCAAAGACCAACGCACCGATTGCGGTACAATAGAGTTGTAATTCATTAGTTATTCCAGATGCTCTCCAAATCTGAAAAAAACCGGAGGTTATTTGTATTCCTCGGAAACACCCGCCCACATCACCATTCAATATTTCCTGACCGACTATTGGCCAAACCACCTGGGCGCTGGGTCCAATGTGAGTAGGATCGCTTAGCCACGCTTCATAATTGGAAAAACGGGCGCCGTGGAAGTACATACCGCTCAGCCAAAGAAAGATGATGGATAGTTGACCGAAATGAGCACTAAATACTTTTCGAGAGATCTCCTCCAAATCACTAGTATGGCTATCAAAATCGTGAGCATCAGCATGTAGATTCCAGATCCAAGTGGTAGTATCCGGGCCCTTAGCTATTGTTCTTGAGAAATGGCCGGGTCTGGCCCATTCCTCGAAAGAAGTTTTTATGGGATCCCTATCTACCACAATTTTGACTTCTGGTTCTGGCGAACGAATAATCATTGAGTCCTCCTCTTTCCAGACAACACATACAAAGAGACCCGCCAACAGTCAAGTAATTAGTGAACCTTTGAGAGATGGGTATTTATATTTTGGACGAGTTCCCTTCTTTCCTATCCCCCTTCTATTTATTTTCTTTAGTTATTTACTAGAGCAATTATGATATGGAAGTTGAACCGAGGCAAGTGTTCGGATCTATTATGACACGGCTACGGGGCGCTCAACGGACCTTTCAAGTCTTTAAAATACCTTCCGGCGTGACGCAAAAACGATTTTTTGGTCCAACCCAGTCTACTCCTATCTCAATGTATAGCTAGACCGATCTACTTCATATCTTACATGGAATGCGTTGCTCTATTCCAAATCAAAGGATCATTCATTAGCCATTAATAATGAATAAGAGACGCCCTAGAATATATATATTTAGTTGTTTGAGGTTCTCTTTTATTAGATTAGCTTTCTTTATGAACGGAATGTATTCCGTACCGTATCCGTATCTTTTATCCCTATGAGGATGAGGTACCAGATGAGATAAACGAAGTTTAGAAGGGATATAATGAAATTCCCCGGTTGGCTTTTCCCGGAGGACCGATCCTCTTTTTTTGATGAATCCGATATTCTAATGAATTCAAAAAGAGAGTATTCTTATTCGAACCGCCTTGTGATCTTCAACCAATTATGTGCTTCAATATAATTCCCTGGAGTAAGCGCTATAGCTTGTTTCCAATATTCAGCAGCCTGATCGGACCAAGCCTCTGCAATTTCAGAATCTCCCTGCCGAATGGCCTGTTCTCCCCGGTCGGAATAGGAAGGTCCATTCCTTCCCTTAGAACCGTACTTGAGGGTTTCCCTACCTCATACGGCTCAGCAGTCAATTCCTTTGGCGTTCCATTTTAATCTACCATATCTAAATGATTGACAAAAAATGTCAATCGATCCTCTTTTTCTCGGGTTAACCAGAAGGGTTAATTACATGAGTTTCAAACTTGAATTTTGATCAATAATCGGTTTTCTCTTTTCTCCCACCTTCAGAAGAACATAGGTATCTCCCCCTGTCGTTAGAATTTTCTGAAAGGTAACCATCTCAGTTTCATATAGAAATTCATATAGAATCTTTGAAAAGGACTTTCCTCCAGAAGAAAGAAAGGACTTACTGTCTTTGGGATCTGATGCCGCACCGCTGCTCAATACCTTAGGGGATCGACTCTATTACATAAGTGGATTCCTAACTTTTATCTTATGACATTAAGTAAGCATAAGCAGTTCTTATTGTATCGGCCTCAAAACCTCGCTAATTGATCTTTACGGTGCTTCCTCTATCAATTAGATCTTTTATCCATAGAATCTTATAGGCTGTACTTTTTTCTTCTTATTTTGGCTCGTATGAAGTCTCTTTCTTTGCTACAGCTGATAAAAATCGTTCTTTGGACGATGCATATGTAGAAAGCCCGTTTTGTTTCTAGTATTTACTAGAAGATTTGATCTTTCTTTCCTTCTTTCTATAGTGGAGATAGTCGCACGTAATGACAGATCACGGCCATATTATTAAAAGCTTGTGGTAAGAATGGGTTTCGTTCGAGTGCCCGGAAATAATATTCCAAAGCCTTCGTATGTTCTCCGTTGCTTGTGTGGATAAGTCCTATGTTATAGAGTATATAACTTCGATCATAAGGATCAATTTCTGGTCGCGTAGCTTCATAATAATTTTGTAAAGCTTCCGCATAATTTCCTTCGGATTGAGCCGACATCCGTTACGGTCGTTCAGTTCATTCTATTCAAAGAATCTCCGTTCCAGAACCGTACGCGAGATTTTCATCTCATACGGCTCCTCCCTTCTGTGCATAGTAATAAGGGGAGAATAGTCCATGGACTCAAAAAAGATTGAAAGACTCTTATTATGAACTGAAAGGGGCTGGTCTTTTTACAGGAAATCTCTAGCCAGCCTTACTGCAAGAGGTTTGTCTTTTCTTAACTTAGCACCAAGCGTATTGTTGCCGGGCGGAGATGGTAACTCCAACAATTTCTTTGTCCTCAAACGCCCTCTATTTTCTTTCCAGGAATTAGTCACTTCAACGATCTCCGATGGTTATACGGGTATCCAAAGTGCGAACGAGACGGGTGTTTGTTGTCCCAACCATTCTTGTTAGTCCCGATCCCGATAAGGAAAGGGGGTAAATTATAACAAAGTTTTCGTGTTGTTGATTCCTAGGTGTAGTGTTTCTTCCCCGATGCGGCCTATTGGTACTAGTGGAGTAGTATTGACCTGCAATACAGAACCTATAGGCGTAACCTTTCGCTCAATACTAGAATCAACAATTGAAGCATCTGAGGCTGCATCAATCGGGGATACACGACAGAAGGAGTTGTTCTATCTCCAAACTAACTTCACCTTCATCAAGCGTAGGTTTTTTTTCAAGAATCTTCTTTTGTATCCCGAATCATATCTCTTTCTCATAAGACCGAGATCGGTAAATAAAGAAAAAATCAAATCGCACCATCTCTGTAATAGGTAAATGCCTCCCTTTCTCCTGAAGTTGTCGGAATTATTCGTAATAAGATATTGGCTATAATTGAAGAGGTTTTATCAATAAAATTTCCATTTATTCGAGATCTAGGCATAGTTAACAGTCCATTCGAGAATTCTTCTCATTACCCTTCGAGGGAAAACGATCCCTCAAACAAAGGAGTTGTACAGTACGAAATCACATAAAAACAGACGCATTCAAAAAAAATGTGGACCTTCCGCTCAAACTGTCCCTTTTGGGCAGGGATAGATAAGAAATATTTGAATCCGATTCCTATTGGATTTCATTCCAATGGAACAGTATACCCTTCCTTTATTACTACTATATTTATCGAGATTGAGGAATAAAAGAATTTTTCTTACAGATTCTGAGAACTCAAGAAGTTTTTTTATCCCTCGAGCCTTCGAGCGAAGGAAGGCCTTTCTTTGCTTTGAAGAAAAGTTTTCTATTGAGAATTTCATTGCCCGGTCGTACCTGTATTGGAGTAATATGAACGATTCGATATTCGCCCGGTTTCTGGGAAAGAATCCTAAGATTCTGTAGGAGAGATGGCCGAGTGGTTCAAGGCGTAGCATTGGAACTGCTATGTAGACTTTTGTTTACCGAGGGTTCGAATCCCTCTCTTTCCGTACCTTCATCTAATTCACCAGGGTTACCAACCGCAATGTATTAAATCAAATGACAATTATTGATACCATTATTCCGAGAGTAAGACCCCTATTTGATAGAGATTTTTCCTAATTACTGGGGTACGAAAATACCAATACCATAAAGAGTAGAAAGGGATGAAAATCTCACCACCGACCCGTTTGTGATACGTGAATGGGAGAAAAATCCGGATCAAACCCCTTCTTTATTTACTTAACTTTGGCGAAAAAAGGGAGGACAAAATTATCCAAAGCTTTGTTATTTTAGTTAGGTTTAGGTCTGACGGGAATAATATTCTACGACTCGTAACTCTTTGATTTTCAAACCGACCCATTTCCTATCTATTATTTGTTTTACTAATCCTTTATATTGGGATGGGCGAAAGGTCAAATGGTTTACCCATTTCTTGTTCTTGCGGGGGGATGAATCGATATGATTTTGAATCAGAGCTCGGGATCTTTGTTTATCCCTCGTAGTAATAATATCTTGGGGTTTGCAGCGATAACTGGGGATATCTACTATACGACCATTAACTAAAATATGTCTATGGTTAACTAATTGCCTGGCCCCGGGAATGGTCGAAGCCATACCTAATCGAAAAAGGATGTTATCCAAACGCATCTCAAGTAGTTGTAGTAAAACCTGACCCGTTGACCCTTTAGTTTTTCCAGCGATATGAACATATCTAAGCAATTGTCGCTCTGTCAGACCATAATGAAAACGCAATTTTTGTTTTTCTTCTAGACGAATACGATATTGAGATTTTTTTCTGAAACGCGATTTCTTTCTTCTAAGATAACCCCCCGGTCTAGGCCTTTTACTAGTTAGTCCCGGTAAAGCCCCCAGACGACGTATTTTTTTGAAACGAGGTCCTCGGTAACGAGACATAAAGACTCCTTTTTTTGAAATTTGATTTCATAGAATAACCTAGATTCAGGCTGAACTAAACGATAAACGAAGATAAATCTACTGAAGTGAAGTACTACAAAGAAGAATGAGATGGGTTGGATCAATTTCTGGGCTGCTTTATATATGTATATACATATGTAATATTAGGCATTAGGAAGTTAGAGGTCCTTTTCCTGATTTGTTCTGTAGAGATTTAACTGCCCCAAGCCGTTTTTTATTCATAGTCGGAAATTCCCGGGCATAATAGATCGGGGATCTTGTAAAAGAAAAAGGATAGGAGTCTTTTCAAGATTCCTTGAGATCAAGGAAACACTTTCAATCGTAGAAAAAATCGGACAAATAGAGAAAGCCGGCTATCGGAGTCGAACCGATGACCATCGCATTACAAATGCGATGCTCTAACCTCTGAGCTAAGCGGGCTCACATAGCAGAAACAGTGCATAGGAATTCGGTAAACTGCCGGGACCGGGACCTGACCTTTACTAGAATTAATGATTCTATCATTTATTATTCATTAATTCTTAATATTAAGAATTAATTATTAACTAAACTACTAGTAGCTTAACTACTATAATATAAACCATAAAATATTAACTATAAATAATTATGAACTATTAATAGAAACTATGAATAATAGAAACTATGAATAGTCAATTCATATGAATTGACTAGAATTCTATGAAATTCAATATGGCTGATGAAAATGAGTATCACAAGAAGCTTCTTTTCCTATATATCTAGTGTATATCTTATATAGTTATCTTACTATAGTTAGTATATAGAGTTATTATATAGCTGATATATAGCTGAGTTTCGATCTTGAATATCTATTTAAGGGTGGATGAGAGATAATATCTAGATACGGAATACCTATCTCTATTTATAGAGATGGAGAAGCTATAGATAGAGAATTTGGCTTCTATTGAATTAGAATAGATAAGCTAAGATATTGAAAATTCTTAACGGAAGAGTGACTTATTATTTGCGGTCTATGAATTCTTATTATTATAGGTAAATTTAGAATTTATGGAAGAAATTCTTATTCTACTATTAGAATATACTAGAATATACTATATTCTATAGTACTATAGAATATAGTAAGTAGTATTAGAAATTTCTATTTCTTTTCTTTGATTTAATTTCTAATTTATTTCTTTTGGAATTGAATTCAAAATGCAAAAGAAAATAATAGATTCTAACTCTATTAGTTAGAATTAGTTATAGCAGATTCTATTCGAATTATAGCGGATCGGTCCTCGGGAAAGGATAAGATACCACCCAGATCATAATGAGATCTTCCCGCGATTTCATTCGGAAAGAGGGGATATAGAACGAAAAAAATAAGAATGAAAACCGACCGTTCCAGTATTCCAAATCGAGCAGGAAAATGAGAGGGGGAGAGACATGTATATGTGGGATATTTCAATCCATATTGAATTGGGGGTACATCAACGATAGAATCGTTTCCGATTGGACCAGGTTCCCCGACAGAGATGAAAGAAGATGGGTAAGAAATAGAAGCAGACACGGATTTGCTATAGAAATCAGTCTCTGATGAATTCAATGGTTCCAACATAAATGAAGGAGGGGGAAACCACAAAGAGATCTCGGCGGGGATATGGCGGAATTGGTAGACGCTACGGACTTGATTGGATTGAGCCTTGGTATGGAAACCTACTAAGTGAGAACTTCCAAACTCAGAGAAACCCCGGAATTAAAAATGGGCAATCCTGAGCCAAATCCTGTGTTCAGAAAACAAGGTTCAGAAAGCGAGAATCAAAAAAAGGATAGGTGCAGAGACTCAATGGAAGCTGTTCTAACAAATAGAGTTGACTGCATCGGTAAGGGAATTCTTTCCTTTTATCCAAACGACAGAAAGGATGACCTTGTATACGTACGTATACATACTGAAACATCAAACGATTAATCACGACTCGAATCGGTTTTTTTTTCTGAAAAATTTCAGAATAGAAGGATTGTGAATTGATTCCAAGTTGAAGGAAGAATCGAATATTCAGAGATCAAATCATCCATTCCCGAGTCTAATAGATCTTTTGAAGAACCGATGAATCGGACGAGAATAAAGATAGAGTCCCGTTCTACATGTCAATACAGACAACAATGAAATTGATAGTAAGAGGAAAATCCGTCGACTTTATAAATCGTGAGGGTTCAAGTCCCTCTATCCCCAACACTATCCCCAAGAAAAAGGCCCATTTTCCCCCCCTAATTATTTATCCTCTTTTTTGTCAGTTCTTCCAAATTCGTTATGTTTCTCATTCACTCTACTCTTTCACAAATGGATCCGACCAGAAATGTTTCTCTCTTATCGCAGGTTTTGTGATAGATATGATTTACGTACATGCGTACAAATGAACAGATAATGAATAGGCAAGGAATCTCCACTATTGAATCATTCACAGTAATATCATTACTCTTATACAAAGTCTTCTTTTTTCAGGGCCCTGGAATTCCAGGGCCTAGGTGAGCTTTTGTAATGTTTTTTGAGTCTCTTTAATTTCATTGACATAGACTCAAGCCCTCTTCCTCTCGCGGGATGATGCATCGAGACTGGTCGGGATAGCTCAGCAGGTAGAGCAGAGGACTGAAAATCCTCGTGTCACCAGTTCAAATCTGGTTCCTGACACGTGGTTAATGTATCAAAAGGAGATTCATCCAAATGAATCGATATGGATACCGATCCATATTTCTTAATCGTCTAAACCGCGATACATACTTATTCCACCTAGATATAGAAATGGATATCCTCTTTATTTATGTGAAAAGGTAAGGAATATATGGGTAAGTAAGGTTAAGTAAGGTAAAGAAAAGAATGAAGTTCTATTACCTCTTCTTTATTTGATTTGTTTGTTTCTACTGTACCTCTTCCCACTCAAAAAGAATGTTAATACCTCATACATATCCGAGGTTAGTTGGCTTGGGTTGGATGAAAACCCAAAAGTCTAGTCTAGAGAGGGGGTTGAAGGATAGAAATAGACAGGATTCGTTTCAGATACAGTACAAAGAAAATCCGATTTCTTTCGTTTCCGAATTTCCTATTTTCTTTCATGTTTTATTTCTTCACTCCCTTCTACGCGACTTTCCAGGGCCCATCTAGGTGACTGACGTGCGCGGTACAAAGTTCATGGTCCAGAACTCTTTTTTTATTCATCCTATTGGCTCTACTCATCCGAAATAGATATCTTCCAAATTGGGGAATATCAATGAAGCCCCTAATCCTTATTAAATTAGCCCGTTCATAATACGAATTAGAGTTCGGTTACTCTGTTTCATTTAGAACAGAACGTAAAAAGACTCTTTGAATACCTAGAGTTTTAGAAGTAAAGATAAGTTTATTATCGTTCAATAAGCATCTTGTATTTCATAGAAATTGGGGGTAATATAATCCTTACGTAGGGGCCAGCCTATCCAACTTTCAGGCATCAAGATACGTTTCAGGCGTGGGTGGTTCTCATAAGAGATTCCCAACATATCATAAGATTCCCGTTCTTGAAAATCAGCACTTTTCCAAATCCAGAAAACGGACGGGACTCGAGGATTCCTCCTCGGGGCAAATACTTTTATGCATACCTCTTCGGGTTGATCCACACCGCACTCTATTTTCGTAAGATGATAGACACTAACTAACAACCCGCCCGGCACTACATCATAGGCACACTGGGAACGTAGATAATTGTAACCATATACATATAAAATGACGGCAATGGAATACCAATCCTCGGGCTTTATTTCTAAAGCCTCTATTCCTTGGTAATCGAAGCCTAAAGATCTATGAACTAGTTCATGCTTGACTAAACAAGCAGATGAGCGACCCTGCATCTTTTTGATCTCTCCTACATTTTTATGGGTATTTCACATTTACAATGAATTTTATGAAGATTGACCCCTCTTTCTTATTCTGCGCAAAAAGCCCCTGCCCTGCCTAATTCACTAATTCGTGAGAAGATACTGAACTTCTGTATTTGAAATATGTTTCGGAAGGTCTCTCTGAAGTATTGGGTAGTTGATAGAGCAACCCCAGATCGTAATTTCCAGTATGAATACTGCGTCCAACACGAAACTTGTGGTTGGTAGTAAAGCACCGATTTTCTTGTTGAGACCTAATTCTATCTTCATAGATTTCTCGAGAGACTTTCTTACGCAGTTTCGTTATAGCATCTATAACCGCTTCTGGTTTAGGTGGGCATCCGGGCAAATAAACATCCACGGGAATTAGTTTATCAACTCCCCGAACGGTACTATAAGAATCGATACTGAACATCCCTCCTGTAATAGTACAAGCTCCCATAGCAATGATATATTTTGGTTCAGGCATTTGCTCGTATAATCTTACTAAGGAAGGGGCCATTTTCATTGTTACTGTGCCGGCTGTTAAAATTAGGTCCGCTTGCCTGGGGCTCGATCTTGGTACCAGTCCATAACGATCAAAGTCGAACCGCGAACCTATTAACGAAGCAAACTCAATGAAGCAACAACTGGTACCATAGAGAAGCGGCCATAAACTGGAGAGTCTTGACCAATTCGAAAGATCATTCGACGTAGTTAAAATAACAGAACTTTGGGTTGTTCGGTCAAGCAAGGGAAACTCAACAATAGAATTCATAACCGTCTCAACGTCATCCCTTCCCTCTTTTTGATTGTCTGAATATTCAGGAGCTAAGACCATTCCAATGCCCCCTTTCGCCATGCATAAACTGAACCGACAATTGGGATAAGCACGAAAATAAAAGCTTCTATAAATACAGATAGACCCAATACATCGAAACTCATTGCCCATGGATAAAGAAAGACCGTTTCAACATCAAAAACAACAAAAACCAGAGCAAACATATAATAACGGATTCGGAATTGTAACCAGGCATCCCCCAAGGGTTCTATACCTGACTCATAACTAGAGAGCTTCTCTGGTCCTTCACTAACCGGGGCTAAGACTCCGGAAATGAGAAATGCCAAAATAGGAATGACACTTGATATTATTAGAAATGCCCAAAAAATATCATATTCGTGAAGCAGAAACATAGATGTGCTCCTATCGATGTGGAATATACCGAATTAGTCTATCCTAATTAGAATTATCAATTCATCCACAGCTGCTTAGCCGAAACGACCATTTTGGCTGATCAAGCTGCATAGTTTTGTTTGTTTGCTGTGGACCATCTCTTCTTTCAAGATTATCCAACGCCATCTCACCTATACTTACTTACTTACTTCGATTCTATTTAGATACGGCGTAGGCATATCATTATACAAATCAAATCAATTTTCTCGACTTCACTTTGCCTCTGCTTCGGGTTGGATTCTCTATACAAATAAAAAGGAATGAAAGAATATATTCAATATTCTAATGGAAAGAATATTCATAAATAAAATGAATATAAAATGAATAAAAGAAAAATTCAATGCAATATTAAACATAAATGTTATGTGAAAATGGAAATAGTGAATCACTACAATCAAAGAAAAGAAGAGGCCCGGCCCATTTTTCTCTCTTTTTTCTTAGGAATTTAGAATATAGTAAGTAGTTAGACGACGTCGAGTGTCTAGGAATTTCCATCTCATTATGGGAAATTAGATTCTCTTTACTTATACTTATGACTTATCCCGCCCCGAATTTATACTGAAATTTTATTCAATCCGTTGAATCGCGGGGAATCTTTATTTTATAGATAAGTCCTATACCCCAATTAGAGACTTTGGACCTGTACTACCCCGCCTTTACACCCCGAAACAATCAGGTTATTTAATTAGAGTTCAAAATCTTGAAAGAGCATTTTGGGCCCATTTCTGGGACGAAAGATCGTGATTTGGAATGACTCAAAATACTTGTTGATGTAATAACATCTAGTAAGACCCACCAACGCAACGGAACGGGTTCGACTTCGTGACAAAAAAAGTTTCTTTTGAAGCAAACCTACACACCGAGGCATAGTGAAGTGGTATAGTTGACCGAATCGATCTACAGAAAAAACTTCGAATGGAATTCGATTGCGCGCCGTCGAACAATTCGACAGATCAACTTAGTCTAAATAAAAATAGAAGAGAGCGCAAGCGTTGCTGCATTTAGGACCAATTTATTATCTCTGAAACAATGAATTGGGGTTCTTGTTCCACCAAAAAGCAATGAGTTGGCGGATTCCTAACCCACTCAAGTTCAAACGGTCCCCAATCTTCTTACAGAAAGATAAAATCTGCATCGGTAGAATTGGAATGACGAGTAATTGGAGCAGATTGGAATACAAAAAAGAAATCTTGTACAGAAACAGAAAAAAGAATAGGTACTAGATCCATATGACTTACTATTCGATTTGATTTGGTTGGGTCGGGTTGGAGTTTTTAGCCAGGCTCGTGTTATGATTTTGTCTTCCTAAATTGAATTGGGTATACCAAAACAAAAGCGTATCGCTAAATCTTTGATCGTGGACAAGAAAATAGGAAAAAGTCAGTCATTCACTCACACACAAAGATTAATGAATAAGAATGGTTTTGTTTATCCGAAATTTGAAAATACCGATCCGATTGGATCCATTCATCGGAATAAATTCTTGTTTTTTTAGTTGGGTTTTATCTATCCCCCGAGTTATCGATCTCCGTGAGCGTGTGGGAACGCTTCGATTTCTATGGACCAAAAAACCGTCCAGCCACAAGCATTAATTAGGAAACGAAAACTCTACAAAAATAGATAGGGCTATACGGACTCGAACCGTAGACCTTCTCGGTAAAACAGTTCGAACTTTTTATTTTATTGATTGTCGAAATGATTCGAACTGTTTTAAAGGCTCAACATGCATTTTTTTTGCATTGGGCTCTTTCATTAACTGATAGAAAGATCAGCCAGTCCACCATGTTTTTTCTTAACAGGAAGATAATGAGATGGCTCCACGTGCTCTGATTCATTTTTTTTTTTGATTCTGATTCAGGAGCAATACCAAAGTGTTTCAAAGAAGAGTGACCTTGACGTAGGTATGCTTCCGGCCTAGATCAACCCGACGAGTCTCTATCGCTACGCTCCAAGAGTCAAATATGATACTTCATACACCTTTAAAGTTCATAGGGCGAAAAGAGGTTCTTTTGAGGTCCTTATGCTCATATTAATTATGCCTAGCATTGAATGGACTGGGTATTTACCTTATCAATTATCAAATCGGCGGCGGGTTCTATTTGGCACCTGAATTGGTACCCGAATCGGACTGAACAAAATATTTGTCAGGCTATTGTTCCCTCGAATCTATGGAGTAAGACATCGATTTCTCAAGAAAATCAATTCTATTGATTGTACGATGGACCCCCCTGAAAAGGCATTGGCGCGCGTGTAAACGAGGTGCTCTACCTAACTGAGCTATAGCCCTTTTCCCCCTTTCATAGATATCTTAACATCTAGATAATTTCTTGTCAAGATGGATATTTCATAATCCCACATGATAGCTCTCTGAGCCGTTTCCTGCCAAGGATTGATATTGCTTAGAAGTTATATTCGATCTATAATTAGAATCCCCGATGTGTCCTGCTTTTTCTATTTGATGATAAATAACCTACTTAACCCAGCGGTTAGAGTGTTGCTTTCATACGGCGAAAGTCATTGGTTCAAATCCAATAGTAGGTAGAACTTATTAGATACCGGAGTCAGTGGTATCTAATAAGCTTTTCTGCCCATCTTATTTTTTTTTTTTTTTAGTTAGCCTTGGATCTAGAAAAAATATAGAAATAGAACAAAGGTCCCCTTCGAATGAAGAAAAAATCCAATTTTGTTCCCAGGGGCAGCTCAACTGGTCAAATGCAAACCAATTGCATCTTCGTTTGTTGCTTTGGATGAATGCCCGAAAGAACCACTTGAAGCAATGAATCTTATTCTATCGATTAGATGAAAACCGGATTCCCAAGTTCCTTCCCTCGTGTTGAGAATGAGAAAGCATTCATTCTTTGGTTCATTTCAAAATATTTCAATTGGTACGCGCAAGAAATAGGCCAATTCGGCAGCTTTTTGCTCAAATTCTCGTGGGGTCAAACTCTCATCAGTCCGAGTCAAGGGAATGGCCCCCTGGCCTCGGATTTCCATATAAAGGACACGACGAGGATAAAGACCCCCCTTGACTTCCATTCTGATCGACTGGATATCCCTCATAGGGAATCGAAGGAAGATGCGACGGTTTATTCCAGGGAATCCCCAACGAAAAATACACACTATTCCCTCTTTTCTATCGAAAAGATCATAACCGCTACCCACATTCCACGAAATTGTGCACCACAAATAGGAACTAATAAACAGACCGGCGATCCCATAGAAAGACATCACAACCCCTTGGGGAAAAAAAAGAATTTGCTGAGAGGGGAATAAGGATATCAGATTCCTACCAAGATAACTAGAAGTTCCAACCAATAAGAATCCCAATGAACCTAAAAAAAGGATACAGGCCCAGCAGAAATTACTTGTTTTTCGAGACTCTGTTATAAGTTCTATCCATATACGTTCTGATTTCCAGTTCATATTAGATCCGGTTCTATTCTATTGGAATTCAGAGAAGAGAATGAGTCAAATTCATTCGGCTTGACTTTTTTGTTTTGATACCGAAGTCACTCTCATCAACTAGCACCACGATGCCATAAATCATCAGGAGTCATTCATCGAATTGGTTAGATATAAAAAAATCACACCCCCCTTAGACGATCCAACTATCTCTATCTACATACGTAGAGATAGATTGACTTTTCATTTCAGATATTCGCGGATCTATTAAAAAAGCGGTTATTGTTATGCATGCGGGTCCCTATATCAGGGACCCGCATGCATAACAATAACCGCTTTTTTGCTCGGAGAGAGCCACATGCCGTACCGTAACCTATTCTACTAATAAATATCTTTATTATGATCCAATCTCAAGTGTTAAAGTCAATTGATGAGATTGAGATTTGATGCCATCGGATCTAAAGAATCTTGTTTTTTTGGACATGAAGAAATAAAGAAGCCATTGCAATTGCCGGAAATACTAGGCCCACTAAAGGCACAAAAATAGAGGGTAAATTGAGATCTGTCATAGAAAGGGTACCTCGATTTCATATTTGTACCTGTTACAAATAGATCTTATGATCAGTATATCTATTATAAGTATCTATTATAAGTAGAGAATAAGTGCAATAAATATAGAACTAAATGAAATTTAGTGTACCTATTCATCTTTCTACACGAAATAATAAATTATGATAATCCGCTTTTTTATTAGTGCTCTACTTCATTGAATTGAATTCAATCAACGAAAAGACCATGAAAAGAAACCGTGTAGTTGAAATAATTCACTCAGAACGCCTTTTAAAGGATTACGTGGTACAATTGAATCCAATAAGCCCTTTTCGAATGAATACTCAGCCTCTTGTACACCCTCGGGGACTATCACATTCAATAATTGTTCAATTATTCTTGGACCCGCAAAAGCGATGTGTGCATTGGGTTCAGCAATAATGATATCTCCCAACATACCAAAACTGGCTGTCACTCCGCCGGTTGTAGGTGTTGTAAGGATTGATACATAGAATGACTTTCGTTTTAATTGAAAAGCCCTTAAAGCAGAAGATATTTTAGCCATTTGCATCAAGCTCAAAGTTCCTTCTTGCATGCGTGCTCCTCCAGAAGCGCACACCATAATAAGAGGCATAGAATTCTTAGTAGCATACTCAATCAAACGGGTGATTTTTTCACCTACTACGGATCCCATACTACCCCCTATGAACTGAAAATCCATAAAACCCATTGCTACGGCAAAACCATTTATTCGGCCTATGCCTGTTTGAACAGCCTCATTTAAGCCTGTTTCTCTTTGATGCGAATCTAGACGCTCTAGATAAGATTGTTCTTCCGCCTCTTCTACCTCTTCCGCCCCTTCCTCTTCTGCCTCTTCTACTTCTTCCGCCCCTTCCTCTTCTGCCTCTTCTACTTCTTCTGCCTCTTCTACTTCTTCTGCCTCTTCTACTTCTTCTGCCTCTTCTACTTCTTCTACCTCTTCTACTTCTTCTACCTCTTCATCGTTTTCCGCCCCTTCCTCTTCTGCCTCTTCTACTTCTTCTGCCTCTTCTACTTCTTCTACCTCTTCTACTTCTTCTACCTCTTCTACTTCTTCTACCTCTTCATCGTTTTCCGCCCCTTCCTCTTCTGCCGTCTCGTTCAACATTTTCAACAGTTCCTCACAAGCTTCATCCAGCTCTGCCTCTTCTGTTATCTCGTTCAACATTTTCAACAGTTTCTCACAAGCTTCATCCAGCTCTGCCTCTTCTGCTATCTCGTCAAACACTTTCAACAGTTTCTCACGCCATTCCTTCTGGATCCCCCAACCTTCCCAGTCGTTCCACTGTTTCCTCCACTCTTTCACCTCTTCCTTTTTCACCTCTTCCTTCTTGTCCTTCTTTTTCAACCCTTCCCACCCTTCCCACTCTTTCAATTTTTCCGCCGCTTCCTTCTTTTCCGCCCCCTCCTTTTCTTCTATCTCGTCCAACATTTTGAACAACTCTTTAAACTCTTCCAACCCTTCCGATATTTCCAACCTTTTCACCTCTTCCGCGTCAAAGTCAATGGGGTCAACAGAGACCAAGTCTTCATCCATAGGCTCCCAGGTTCCCGAATCAACCGAAAATTCGATTCTATCTGAACTATTCATTTTCAAATGGAAACCGCAATATTCACAGATATTTACCTTTGACTTCAAATCTTTCTTATAATTTGAAATATAACACTGGTCGCACACAACCCATAAATGTTTGAAGTCTTGAGATCCATTCAAACTATCACTGTCACTACTATTTGCAATTTCATCATTACAAATGTGACTATCATTATCAACACTGCCTAAATTCTCATCACTATATTGATCGATATAATCAGTATAGTCCTCAGTATGAAGGTAAGTGCGATTAAGAGAATAAACATCCTCATCATTATCAATGTCATTATCAATGTCATTGTCGTTTATACTTTTACCGCTATCACTGTCACCACCACTACTGATTTTGATTTCAGAACAAGGATCACCATCAATGCAAATTTGATTGTGATTATTCCTATCATGAATGTTTTTAATTGTATTATTTAGAATGGGATATTTCCCCCCATTGGTATTTCCAATGGTGGGGATAACACCGTCCACTGCCTCACTTATCCTATTCCTATGCCCGCAAAATAGCCAATTTTTAAATAATATTGAATTGAACCGATATTTTTTCATACGTGTTCTCCTTTATAAACTTTATAAAATAAATACAGAAATAAAGATGAATAGTCATTGGATGTGATCACTCCCCGTTTTCCTATATTTCATTTCCTGTCTGTCGTAGATGGAGTCGTAAGTAAATTTTAAACAATTGACTAAAAACTAAAATCAAAAGATAAATCATTTTTTATGAACAGGCGTTGCACTATATTTTATTTTCCAAATCTAAAGAAGTCAAGAATTTTTGGAAAATTTCTTCGCATCATCGTCAAATATCTTCCTAGAATGCTTTGTTGAAACTACAAGATAGAAAATGATCCATCAATTCTAAGGATCATAGGATTTTTTAGAATATAAAAAACTTCGATATAGAATTTGGTCTTAGCTCTGATCTTGTATTTCAGTTTTCTATTTGAAAACTGCATAGGATTTTTTGATCGTCATTTTAGATTGTCAATACAATATATTAATCAACACATGGATATTTGTCAATAGCCATCAAAATGGATAGAATCCTTATCCTTACAATATATTAATCAACACATGGATATTTGTCAATAGCCATCAAAATGGATAGAATCCTTATCCTTTATTCGGCTCAATCCTTTTAGTAAAAGATTGGGCCGAGTTTAATTGTAATTAGGGGAAGGAGCGGGAATTACTGGACTATAAATCCAACGTATCCACTGCTTGGAATTCAAATTTGATCTCCTTCCATACCTCGCAGGCAGCAGCTAATTCAGGGCTCCATTTGCTAGCTTCACGAATAATTTCATTACCCTGACGAGCAAGATCACGTCCCTCATTCCGAGCCTGTACACACGCTTCTAAAGCCACCCGATTAGCTACCGCACCGGGTGCATTTCCCCAAGGGTGTCCTAAAGTTCCTCCACCGAATTGTAGTACGGAATCATCCCCAAAGATCTCGGTCAAGGCAGGCATATGCCAAACATGAATACCACCCGAAGCCACGGGCAGAACACCTGGCGTAGAGACCCAATCTTGAGTGAAAAAAATACCGCGACTTCGGTCTTTTTCAATAAAATCATCGCGTAGTAAGTCAACAAAACCCAAAGTGATATCCCGTTCCCCCTCCAGTTTACCTACTACGGTACCAGCATGAATATGATCTCCACCAGACAGACGCAACGCTTTAGCTAGGACACGAAAGTGCATACCATGATTCTTCTGTCTATCAATAACTGCATGCATTGCGCGATGGATGTGAAGAAGTAGGCCGTTGTCTCGGCAATAATGAGCCAAGCTAGTATTTGCAGTGAATCCCCCCGTTAAGTAGTCATGCATTACGATGGGAGCCCCCAATTCCCTGGCAAACACGGCCCTTTTGATCATTTCTTCGCATGTACCTGCAGTAGCATTCAAGTAATGTCCTTTGATTTCACCCGTTTCGGCCTGCGCTTTAAAAAGGGCTTCGGCACAAAATAAGAAACGGTCTCTCCAGCGCATAAATGGTTGGGAGTTCACGTTCTCATCATCCTTGGTAAAATCAAGTCCACCGCGGAGACATTCATAAACCGCCCTACCGTAGTTCTTGGCGGATAACCCCAATTTGGGTTTAATAGTACATCCCAATAGGGGACGGCCGTATTTGTTCAATTTATCTCTCTCAACTTGGATGCCGTGGGGCGGGCCCTGGAAAGTCTTGATATAAGAAGTAGGAATTCGCAAGTCCTCTAGGCGTAGAGCTCGTAGAGCTTTGAACCCAAACACATTACCTACAATGGAAGTAAACATGTTAGTAACAGAACCCTCCTCAAAAAGATCTAAAGGGTAAGCTACATAAGCAATATATTGATTTTCCTCTCCGACAACAGGCTCGATGTTGTAGCATCGTCCTTTGTAACGATCAAGGCTGGTAAGTCCATCGGTCCACACGGTTGTCCATGTACCAGTAGAAGATTCGGCAGCTACCGCAGCCCCTGCTTCCTCGGGCGGAACTCCAGGTTGAGGGGTTACTCGGAATGCTGCCAAGATATCAGTATCTTTGGTTTCATATTCAGGAGTATAATAAGTCAATTTGTACTCTTTAACACCCGCTTTGAAAAAAACACTTGCTTTAGTCTCTGTTTTTGGTGACATAAGTCCCTCCCTACAACTCATGAATTAAGAATTCTCACAATGACAAGATCTACTCGACATGGATTGGGTGTGAAGAAAAACCCTTTCGCGGGAATCTTTCACAAAACTATCAACTCAACTAATTAGAATGGTTTGTTATTAAACCATAGTATTTAATTCATCAAAGAAAAACATCCAAGTACATCATTATTGTATATTCTTTCATATGTATGGCGCAACCCAATCTTGTTTTGCAGGTTTTCTAAGCGACCCCCCTTCCTTTTTTCATATAAATAGAACAAATTGATTTCATATAAATAGAACAAATTGACTCTTGACAGTGATCTATGTTTTATATGTAAATCCTAGATGTGAAAATGGCCAGAATTCATCCATCAAATAAAGGGTATAAAACAAGAATAGGCGGAAATCAATATCCTGGAAATAAAGGATGCTGAAATAAAGAACAACAGCCAATAAGATAGAAATGACGAATCACGAATCGAATTCAGGTTCGAATTCCATAGATAATATGGAAGGGGTTGTTTATAATAATAGACAAACGAAAAACTTCCTCACGACTTTTTACTTGATTTGCTATTTATTTTGAAAAGGGGTTTGGTTGAGCTTGAAAATTCACTCATTGAAGGAAATGAGTAAATGGTTGAATTGAATTCGGTTGGATGATACTGGTGCCAACGAAACCAATCGCTAGTTCCCATTTCTTATTGAATTAACCGACCAACCTGCTATCGGATATTTATTTTCGATTCGGTAATCTTCGCAAAATTTCGACATATTTCACTTTCTTAATTATTATTTATTATTATTATCTTAATTATTATTTATTATTATTATTATGAATATGAAAATAAATCCGACTACTTCTGGTCCTGGGGTTTCCACACTTGAAGAAAAAAAACCAGGGCGTATTGCTCAAATCATTGGTCCGGTACTGGATGTAGTTTTTCCCCGGGGCAAGATGCCCTATATTTACAACGCTTTGGTAGTTAAGGGTCGAGATACTGTCGGTCAGCAAATAAACGTGACTTGTGAGGTACAGCAATTATTAGGA